TGACCGAAGCGGAACAGTTTTGTGTGGACTAAGGCTGCCGATGATAGTTGAAAGTGGATTAAGCGAAAGATGACCGAGGCACCCGTTTTAGCTTTGCCTGATTTTGATAAGGTATTTGAGGTTGACTGTGATGCCTCCCCCATTTGATATAGGCATTGGGGCTGTTTTAAGCTTTAAGCCCAGAGGGAAGGGGAAGACCGATTGCCTTGTAGTGCGAGAAATTGAATGAGGCGAGGAAGAGTTAGGTAACTCTCCCTATGATGTAGAATTCTACGCCATCGTTCAGGCTCTTAGGCATTGGAGGCATTACCTCATTATGAGGGACTTTCTTGGATTTTCTGGTCACGAGGCTCTTCAGTTCTGGAATGCCCAGAAAAGTGAATCATAGGCATGCAAAGTGGGTCTCGTTTTTGCAGGAATAGACCTGCATACTTAAGCATAAGTCCGGAACACAGAATCGGGTGGCTGACGCCCCGCATTCGGGATCGGGCGGAGGGTGATCCTTTTAGGAACTATGCCTGCAGAAGTGGTCGGGTTTATGGCAATTAAGGATATGTACAAGACCGACCCGTACTTCAGCACGATTGTGGACCAGTGCGAGTCTCCAGTGCATGGCCCAGGCTTTTCTTTCTTTTTGCAGGATGGCTATCTGTTTAAGGGCCGACAACTATGCATCCAAGAGGGTTCCCTCAGGGAAAACATAACAGCGGAGCTGCATGGTGGAGGATTGGGAGGTCACTTTGGCAGGGATAAGACGATCGCGTTGGTTGAAGAGAAGTCTTTCTGGCCGAAGCTCAGAAGAGATGTTAGAAGGTATGTGTCCAGATGCAGGGTATGCCAACTATCAAAGGGGCAGACACAGAATACCGGACTGTACACCCCTTTACCTGTTCCAGTAGCGCCTTGGACTGATATCAGCATGGATTTGGTGCAGGGCTTGCCCAGGACAGAGCTTGGTAACGATTCGATTTTTGTGGTAGTAGATCGGTTTTCTAAAATGGCTCACTTTATTCCTTGTAGGAAGACTGCCGATGCTACTCACATTGCATACCAGTTCCTTAAGGAGGTTGTCAGGTTGCATGGGGTACCTAAGACTATGACGTCTGACCGGCCAGTTTTTGGCTCACTTCTGGAGAACTTGATGGAAGAAGTTAGGAACTATACTAGAGTTCCGCAGTGCATACCACCCACAAACAGATGGTCAAACGGAAGTCGTGAACCGCTGTTTGGGAAATGGGTTGAGGAGTATTGCAGGGGAAAAGACAACCACTCAGTACTGGGGGATCCGGCGATACCCCAAGCTGAATTCGCATATAACAGTTCGATAAATCGGTCTACTGGGAAGTCCCCATTTCAGGTCGTGTATGGCAGGTCACCTAACAGTGTGTTAGATTTGGTGCCTTTACCGGCTAAAGGAAGAGTCAGTGACGACGCCGAGGCGTTTGCAGAACACCTGAAACAGTTCCACGAACAAGTCAGGACTGCTCTGGAACGGAGCAACCAGAAAGATTGCGGAAGCTGCAGATGCACCCGGGAGGGCAAAGGTGTTTGAAGAAGGGGATTGGGTGATGCTCCTTTCATAGAGGAGCCAAATCGCCGCATTAAATCATTTGGTTTAGCAGAGGCTCTGGCATACTCCTATGTCAGAGATACCCGGTTTTATCACCTGTGCGCGATTTGTATACTTTTTTGATTAGCGCTCTATTTGTATACTGGTAATGGTAATGGTATCCATTGTCTGCAGCTCCATCCCAATAATACGTCTTTCTCAGTGGACCCAATAGACTTCTCAGAGGCGATAACGGTATCCTGTATCGTACGGGGAATCGGAGTGCCACCTACCCCGTTCGATCCTTTGCAGATCCGCACTAGCGCTATAGTCTCCATGGCTACCATGTGTGGGGCTGTCATACTAACTATGGCGCTATGTGAATCGAGATCATTCCAAAAAATGAAGCTTTTGTTGATGCTCATTTAGTTACGAAAAATGGCTGGGGCATCATGAATTTTATGAGATAATCAGAAGAGCTTCATCATTCAGGCTTTCCCTTGTTGTGTTGCTGGCGGACCGGTCCATTCAGCATTCAGTCGTAAATCAATCATTTGTCCTTGGGGGTCCGACATTAATCCAGTTGACAGCGAGGTTTCTACCTTGATTATCGCACTTCCCAGGTTGAGGCGGTCAGTCAGGGCCAGGCTCCAATAAAGGGCTTCCACCTCAGCCTATTGGTGGCCCATCCAATGTTAGCATTCAGATCGATTCCCGAAATGCCCTTTATTATATTCGAGAGTGCACCACAGCTAGTCAGTACTGCGTCTAGTGGCTTGGACTATCACGTTGAAGGCCTGATTTGATTCCGGTCAACGCTTGTGGCACGGATAGTCTCTCTTCTTTAGGTCTCAGGGCCGTGTGTCCTTTTTCTGTGCAACAAAAGTGTGGATCGCGCGTCAGATCAAAGTTCCCCCCTTCCTTGTAGAATGAAGTGAGTGGGTTGAGCTCTAAGTGGACGGCAGGTTCATATCCTTCTTGTTCCGGTTGCAGGTAAATCAGAGAGGAAGGAACGCGTAGTTGCGGTAGCCGAAAAGTACTTGAACTTACCGAGTGGAGGGAGATGGCAAGTCTTTGACTGAGCCTTTCAAGTAAGCCCTTTCTTTGTCCCAGTTTCTTTGAGTAGTTCTATCTTTCGCTCTCTTGCTTTCCGAACTACCGCTTTCCGCTTTCAGAACAGCCGAGAAAGCAAGTCTTGCTCGTCAGGTAGCAAGCGGATCAGATACTCGCATAAAAATTAAGGGAAACCAACACGCCTATAAAGAAGGGAAACCGTTTTTGCTTGTAGAGGGAAAGACCTTGACTAAAGAGGGAAGGTCGCAGAGAAAACTCAGTAGCTTGGGCGGTGGCAAGTAGCTTGGGAGGTCGTAGAGAATAAAACCGCTAGGCTAGTTCGGTAAGCTTTTAAGGTCAGCAACAGAGCAAGAGTTCTCTCAATAGCCAATACTCATATTCCCGCTCCTAAGAAGACTCATTTATTTATAAGGTTCCTAAACGAGAACTATTTAGCGGCTCTTCAAGACCTTCATGGCGGGTGTTCCGGTGTTAACGAGTGCGGGAAGAAGGTCAAGGACGGGCAGTAGACAAAGGAAAGAGGAGATAGAGCTGACCTGGGGACAGGCTTGCTAACCTTCGGGCATAGTGACTAGTGACGAGTGATCATAGGGCTTTGGACCTACGGAGCTAGTGACCGAAGCAGAGTCTGAAACCATAGGAGGGAATTCAATGTCCATTTTGGCTACGACCTGTGACCGGAGGAGCAGAGGGAAAGAAGGCGATTCATATCGGCTCTTCAAGAGAAAGACCAGTTACAAGAGACCAGTGGAGGGGAGAAGAGGTCTTATCAGAGCCAGACAGAAGTGGCTTGCTTTCCCGATTGAACCTTGGCGAGCAAAAACCCACCTGCGCCTCTCGTCCTTCGTTCCACTCCTGTACGAAAACCTAAAAGTCTTGATTGACCGTTCCCTTCGTTTCTTAGGTTTTGAACAGCTGCTTACCGGCCCGCAGCTCCAGCTCCCGCTCCTATTGCTCTTGCTAAGAAGAGGATCTGGAAGAGACCGGAGGCGGGATTTGATCCGATGATGGCCATAGACCAAAAGGATTATTTGCTTTTGAGATACGGTTGTGCCGGGCTTGCTTTTTCGTGTACGATGAAAAGGCGGTTAAAACGCCATTTAACGGCCTCAAAGGCTCATGATAGATTGATCATGCAACTCATTGAAATGCCGAAATATGCCCTTTTCTCGGCCATTGAAGGAAATGACCATTGACCTTTGAACAGGGACTCTGGACTTTCGACTGGACCTTGAGATCGAGCTTCATTGGGATGGAGGTTCAGTCTTAGCCTCGGATGAGGGGGGAATATAGACACTGGGAAAGGAAGAATGGGAGTCCGCCCTGGGATGGGAATAAAGGGAGCCTTACGTGATAGGGCCCTGGAGGAGAATGGGAATAATGAGAGGAAGAAGCCCCTGGAATAATGGTAGTACGCCCCAAGATTGGAATGAGGGGAAGGAATGGAAAGAGAAATGGATGGGGAATCCCACAAGATGAAGGAGCCAACAAACTGAAAGATACCCGTGGGAAAGCATGGGAGCCCCAAGCCTATGTAATAGTATCCACCCTTAGAAGATAGTTTAGCATCACCCGCTATGGAAACCAAAACAACGTCTGGAGGAAAGACAGGTTAATAAGGCAACCCAACGGTCATAATGAGTTGCATCGACATGTTTGCCCGTGATCTAATGCCCCTTTCCCACGCCACCAATCGACGAATGCTGAGGAACGAGTGAATCAACTGATGCAACCAACCACAATACAATACACCACCCGAGCAACTACCCAACACCCGAGAAAGCGGAATAATGCCAGGAAGTGACCAAGCAACTCCAAGTGAATAACCCAACCACGACTATCTAACCAACTACCGATGAACTAATCAACAACCGAACGATACTGAATCCAAGCGAGTGAATGAACGAGTCAGGGGTTTGTAAAGAGCAAAGGACTATAAACAACACTACCCGGAATAGGAGTCTTGGCTTATGAGTGATCGTTTGCGTTTATTAGTAGTATTAACGAGTCGAAGAAGTCAAAGGAGCAGGAAGAGGCATAATAGCCATCAACCGGAAGCAGTGCAGAAATAGGAGGAGAGCTTGTCTCAGCAAGTGATTGGGATTGCCGACGAGGAAATAGTTGCCTGACCGCGAGGAAGGAGTTTCTTGCCCTAGACGAGTGATTGACTGACCGTCAGGAAAGAGTTGCTTGCCTTTACCCACCTTCCTAACCCGCTGACATAGGCATAAGCTGCTTCCAGAGCAGAGGTAGCGAAGCTAACAAGCCTACAAGCCGGAGGCGAAGGAGGCATATACGCTCACTAGACCGGAATCTTATTCCACTTCAACCAACCGAAAGAAGCGTCAAGCCCAATTCGGATCCAAGAAGCGGATTAAGCCAATGAAGGAAGCTACAGCCTACTACCCGGAAGCGGAAGGAAGCATAGAAGTACTGCGCGCATACAAGCCTACAAGCCGGAAGGGCCTATGACAGAGCGTACAAGCCGAAAGAAGCAACCAAGCCTACAAAAGCTAGCTGGCATAAGCAAAGCAACTAAGTTTATAAGGCAAGGCTCATAAGGCACAGCTATGCATGCAACTATAGTCCACTGGAACGAACTCACAACTCAATGGGAAATTTTGCTTATAGCAACTAGAACTCAAGCTACAGAACTCGACTCGAAGAGGAGAGGAGAGGTACTAAAACAGGTATCGGAAACTCGAAGAGTGGAAGTACTGGCAGAGCTAACTCGACTCGAAGAGTTGAGATAGCTGAAAGAAGAAAGGACAGAGGTACCGGCAAATTTACTGATTGAGGTAACTCTACTCGAAGAAGGGAGTTAGCTGGCTGTTTATAATCTCTCCTCGCCGAGTGAAGAGGAAGAAAAGCCTCGTTATAAAGGAAGGCGATTGATTGATTTAGGGAAAGGATCAGAGATAGAAAAGTCCTCTTTCGAGTGGAATGCGATGTTTTCTTTGTCTTTCGGGAAAGAAAAGCGTTAGTGCTGTTCCGAGCGAGGTCGCAGAAAAAGTCTTCTTGTTCGGTTTGGGGTACAGTCAGTTCAGAGTAAAATCCTTATTATTTCTCGTGCTCGTTAGGTTAGCTCATATCAATCTTTCTCGTGCTGTTCTTTCAAGCGAAAAGTCCTCCTTCATTTGTTGCTCGTCAGGAAGTTGTAACTCATACCGAGCCTACAGTAGGAACTAATACCGTAGTAGTAAGTTAAGCCAAAAGCCAATCTGCGCTCTTTCAAGTTGTAAGTAGAAACTCTTCCTTCTTGCGGATGGAGAACAATTATCTCTGTTCCTTGGCGTGCGAGTGCCGTTCCTTCGTGGATCACAAACCAGAGGCGCTCGTGATAGATAAAACGACTTCTGCTGTTCCGGGCTGCCGTGGGAAACCCTCCTTTCTGCAGGTGCCGTAGTTAACTTCCGGAAGCAAGGCGCGGTACACTTTGAATACACTCGTTCAGTTGCGTTAGAAGAGGGGAAAGCTAAAGCGCTTAAAAAAAAAAAAAAGGATTACAACTTAGCCGTTGTGAAAGCAACAAAAGGCAGAGAGAAGGAACTCAGAACGCGGCTTAGAGAAAGACAGAAGGCAGTGATTGATTAGTTAATGCTCCAGTACAGGCGGAGTTAGCAAAGGTAGAGTTCTTCCTTTGTCTTGCGGGAAGGTCAGCTAAGCCCCTTTACTGGATTGGTAGGTCGAAGAGAAAGGCTTTCAGCTTTTAACGGAAAACCAGATCGCATATGGATATGGTCGGTAGTTGCCATTTGAGGGAGGAAAAGCCATGGCCTAATTCTTGAATGTATAAGTTAGTTAGGTTAGAGCACTTTTCTGATCTAGTCTTGCCTTTGAAGGGGCTCTACGATAAAATTCTAGCGCTAGTGGCTTAGCTTAGAGAAAACCTTCCTTTCCGTTTTTCTTCCGTTCCTTACCGTCAGCTAGTGGTTCAGAGAGAAACCACAGTTCTTCTGTTCCTGTTTTCGGTACTCTCCAGTGGCTCATATAAATCAAGCAGTTTTCGGGATGGCGGTAGGCCTTTGGTTAAAGACGGAAGGTCTCGTCTGGTAGGCGAGTCAAGTTACGGGCAAGCGGAAGTCGGAATGAAATCCTGCTTCTTTTGAGAATCGAACCTGCGAAGGAAACTACAGGCTCGAGAGACCTATTATACATGGGAAAACGGGAGGGCGCTAGCGCACCCCCCCTATTATGTAAGTTCGTCAAGCTTTCTTCGCATGCTGCCGTAAAGGGGCTTTCGAGCTGTAGTTTGCGCAAAAAGCCCCTACTCCTATAAAGTCGTTTGCTGCCTCCGATTGCTTGTGAAAACTGGCAGAATACTAAGCTTCCCAGAACGAAACGCACACAAGACGGCAGTGATGTGCCAGCAACTCCATAAGGATTATTCCTGAGCCGGACGATGGAAAGTACTGAGCACGCCTGAAAGAGGTAAACTTTGCGCTTTAAGTGGCGGTAGGACTCGACTTCAGGCAAGCCAAACTATACTGCGACGGTGGCTCCATACGGGGTACAATAAGTACAGTACTATAGTAGATGTTCAGCGTTTTCTCTTGGCATTTTTGCTGCTGGGTTTGGCATTAGGGGGACTGCAAAAAGGCCTTTAGGCATGGTGCAGTTCCACAATGGCACAGGCTTTTAGGGAGATTCTTTTCACAGATTAGCTAGTCCCCCCCCTATTAGTAAGGCGCCGGGGAGGCTTTATTCTCAAGCGGCGAAGCCTAGGTTCCAGACGGCCGGTCCCTAAACGCTTGAAGCGCACTTCTCGCCTTTTTGCGTCTGTAATCACTGAGCGCCTTACTCGAATAGGGCCTTAAGCGAATAGGGGCTTGAAAAGCGAAGCGAGAAGCAGCAGCCCTCTTAGCCCAGCCCCTATTAGTTAAGGGCTAAGAGGGCTTTTCCCCTATTACGTCAGGCACCTTGACTTTTTCTTACCCCGCCGCTAGCGCCCCTATCACGTCAGGCGTTTTGAAGCTGGGCAACGAATGGTCATCAACATATCCTGGTGGCAACTGAGTATTACACTAAGTGGGTTGAGGCTGAGTCCTATACGACGATTGAAGCCAACCACGTAGCTCAGTTCATCAGGAAGCACATAGTCTGTCGCTTTGGAATTCCAAAAGCGATCGTCTCTGATAATGGTCCCCAGTTTCCAAATAAGAAAGTCAGAGACATGCGCGAGAAGTTCGAGATCAAGCATCATTTCTCCTCTCCTTATTACCCACAAGGTAATGGACAGGCTGAAGCTACAAATAAGACGATCCATCAAGATCTTGAAGAAGACCATATCCGGTAACCAAGAAGCCGGAGATTGGGCTGAAAAGCTTCCAGAGGTTATGTGGGCCTATCGTACGTCCATAAGAACTCCTACTGGGGCAATACCCTTTTCTCTTGTGTATGGGACGGAGGCAGTCCTTCCCTACGAAGTTCAAGTCCCATCGCTTCGTGTAGCGATCGACGATGAACTCACCCACCAAGAGAAAAGAGAATCTCTGTTGGCTCAGCTCGAGCTTCTCGATGAAAAGAGGCTACATGCAGCCGACCATGCTCGTGCCTACCAGCTACGACTCTCTAGAGCCTATCAGAAGAAGGTGAGAGAGAGAAAGTTCGAGGTCGGTGATTTGGTTTTCAGAAAGATCATGCCGGCTAAGTCGCTCGATCTGTCGGGCAAGTTTCGCCCTAACTGGGAAGGTCCCTACGCTATCAGTGCCGTTTATCCTGGTAACGCCTATCTACTGAAGAACTCAGAGGGTGAGGAGTATCCTTCTCCTACCAACGCCATGCATCTTAAGAGGTACTATGCCTAAGCACTCGGGCTATATGAGTGTTACCTAGGTAAGACCCTGTTTTTAGTCTCAAAGCAAAATCTCGAAACATTCGCCTGCTAAAAAAAAAACAAATTCGACCCACCAAGCAACGGCACGTTGCGCGGTAGTAGTCAGCTTTTATCGTATAATTTGTGATAAGCGAATAAGCGAAGTGCGAACCGAAAACCTCCTCAACTTAAGAAGTCTCAATACGCGCTTAAAGCATTTCCAACTAAAATTGCGTAAGAAAAGAAAGGAATTCATTGACTTCGAACAACAAAAAGGAGGTCTTTGAGCACTAACTCTCTTCTCTTACTATTTTTTGGACTAGAATTCGTTTTTTTTACTTTTTTTAGTTTTCTTCCTATCTGACTCAGTTATAAATGGAACGAGCAGCATTGGGACTTTCTGTTCCCCTTTAGGTATTGACTCAATACGCGTTTCCCTTAGGTGGAGGGGCGCGGGGTATAGACGTTATTCGTCTCTCCCACACCACGTTAATCCTAAATTTCACAGGCATTGGTTCCGCCACATTCTAGTAGCGTTTTCACCAGGAGGTATTAAGCCTTTACCGTTCCAGTTGTGGCTTGGATTCCCAGAAGGGATCCTTGTGACTCCCCATCATATGGGAATGGTTAGGCAGCTCTTGTTGGAGTCGTGATTGGGATTTGATGGTACGAATGGCATCAGATCTCGAGAAGCAGTTAGATGAGGACACCCTCCTGCTTACTGAGATGTTAAAACATTGGCTTTCATCTTGTGTAAGTTATCTTGAGTGGTATACCCGGGCTTGCGTTGACTTTTCAATTACTGCGTTTGATTTGCTGGATCCGCCGGCAGTTGTGTTCCGGCCTGATCGGAAAGACCAATTCTCTAAAATATTTTTTAATGTTGGTCGTATGTTCAGGTGTTATGACTTAATTCGGACGCAACGTCCTCCTTTACCTATTGGGGGGTCGGGGCTCTCTTTGCATATTGATGTAGTGCAGTGTAAGCTTTGGTTAAAATCTTGTCAGTGGTTAGACAAGGTAATTGCGACTGAGAGTGCCACGCAACGGTAAAAGCGTCTCCCGGTGGGAATAAGAAAGAACCAATCTGCGCGCGCCTCTGACCGTTTGTGGTCTATAAGACTTTAAGCGCACCTGAGCGCCTTTTCCCAGTACGTATAATACTACCCCACCAGCCATATCGACTAATGGGGGGGCCTGTACTGGGTACTTACTTGACTGGGAAAAAGCAAGCGTCTGATCAGATCAATCAAGAGATAGGGGTTCGGCCAAACATCTTTTTCCTAAGCAAGGACTACGCTGTCGAGTGACGATTGGCCGAGGGGAGTTCCATCATGTAGCTGGGTACAAATAAGCCAGTTAAAGACGAGTAGGCAGGGTACTAAGAAGCCAGTGGGGTACGTAAACGGGGACAGATCACATGGTTTTGTACGGATCCGCTTTGGGCTGGAGATTGACGATTGACTGAGGGGAGTTCCCCCTCGTGGTGGAGTACTCTCTGACAGAATTGACGCTTCGCTTGGGCGCTCTATTATTGCCTCCTATTCCTGAGGTGGTGATCGGGGTTAAGCCGCGTGGCGATACCCGCGAAAAAGAAAGGACTATTCGCTTTTTGGGGTGGGCCTTTCGTACTCAAATGCGTACGGGGAGAATTCTTCAGCGCACTAAAATCTAGTGGATGGGGTTCAATATTCATGAAAAGCCAGGTTTGAAATGATCCATGTTACGGAACCAAGACACTGCTGGGTTAAGGGCCTCCAACGCCTATAAATAGAAGCTTCTTTCAGTCTCTATTTGGCAAAGGGAGACGGGGCCGAACTTAGAAGTCGGCAAGAAAGAGCTTTGAGTAGCCATGGATATCGCTATCAGACTTGAGAGAATTGAGCAAGAAATACGTCCGGTGGAAAACGAGAAGCTCCAATGCTGGGTGCGTTCTGGGAACATATGCCTGCTATCGATCAAATTCTCATACGAGATCGTATGCTTTTTCTCCAGAACGAAATACGCTCTCTCGAAAACTTGAAGAGGGCGCTGCTCGAAGAACAGCAAGAGCTCATTGTAAGGGCTGCCACCCTCGGTGACCGATCCACTGGGGAGACTAGAAGAAATTAAAAAGTAGTTACCCGTCTACTGGTTTTTCCAATTTCAGGCCTACCCTTTGACTTATTCAAGTTTCTCAAATAATGTAGTTAGCATCATGCTTTTTTTGCTCCATACAGGCATATGTGGTAGTTTATGTAGTTACCAAAAAAAATGAGTTAAAAAAGAATGGGTTGGATAACCCGTATTAGTTGTTGTGCTTCCTACTTGAAACAACCAGCGGTTGAGGCTGACTCCAACTAAGTTGTAATTGGCTCAGAGAGCTCTAGCTCTCCTTATTAGTATTATAAAGAATATTATGGTTAATGGTCCGTTAATTGTTTCTTCCAACGCTCAACTTACTCACGACAAAAAATTGTTCACAAAATCGGGGCCTGAAAAGCGCCATTTTTTCTCATTCGTGCGAACTGCGCAGCTTTCAATGCTGTCTCATAAACCTATTCGACTTGTACAACTTCAGAGGAGGGTTGCACTGTCGAACAACTCTTCCTTGTAATGGACACATATCTTTGGGTGAACAACTCGGGCTAGATGTACTTAACAGGGAAGATTTCATACGAACCATTAAGGAGAGGGGACTTAACACTTAGGTTTTGGAAAGTGTGAGGGCGCTTTCTTCTTAAATACATTCTTTTCTTTTCGACGAAATGACAGCTGGCTTCAATAGAGAAAGCTGTTGGACAATTGTTGAGGATTGGTGCGCAACTTCGAAGAGGTGGAATGTTACTAGACACGTGTTTAAGCCACGCTTTCCATGCACAAAGACAGTGAGGTTTGAACTGACTCTATTCAGAACACTGCTGGATAGACTGAAGGCTTTTGGTATATTAGACTTTGTTCAAAAGAATGTTCGGAGTGGTGAACTGGGTACAATCACTTAAACGTTTGTTTTCCCTCAATCACTCTTTCTCCTTAGGATTAAGGATAGAGATAGGGATAGCCCTATCTTACCAGCGGATAGGGTGACTTTCTCGTTCTCGACCCGCGCCCCAGTCCCCTATTCGCCGAACCATTCCTTCCATCGTGAACCTTTATCCCTGAGTCAACCGATAACAAGAATATCCGCCTCCCCTCTTATTCATTGAGAAAGGCAGGGGTGGGGATATCTACTAAATATGCTCGCTTAGGAGTATATTGACGGAGGAGACTCCTCCTTTAGTTTCATTCTCTGAAGATGCACCTCTCCCTTTCATTCCTTAACTCATTCATCCATGAATCATGAATTTCTTTCCCGCTACCCCCCTTTTTGGTAGGAGATAGTTTCCTTTCCCGCTGAAATTCCTTGCATCGGATAGAAGCAGCCCATTGAATTAATTTCGATACCATCTCCTTATCGGTTGGCGGAGAGTCATCTCTTGGGCAGTCGAAAGGGGGGCAACGAATCGTCGAATGAATTCCTTGTGTCGGGTGGAGAGAAGAGGGTGGTAGATAGAATGAACAGTCGACTGCTATGGGAGAGGGAATCAACTAGGAACTGGCATCTCCTGGTCCCTTCCAACTATTAAAGGTACGTGCTTATTACAGACAGTGTGGTTCATGGTCGAGCGAGTACTCTTCCTCATCCGGATGCTTTTCTGGTTTGCTTTCCACTATAGAGTTGTAACTCAAACAAAAAATACGGTTTGAAAAGATGCATCAAAACAGCCGGAAATCCCATTGAACCCAAAAGGTTGGTTGGCGAGCCCCCTTCTTCTCTCAACGGCTCGGACCAGCCTTCCTTAGGAGTGTCAGATGCAACCTATGTGCTCAGCCCCAAACTGTATTGATGACCAAGCGCGCAGTCTTTATAGCGCGCTTTTCAAGCGCTTACCAAGCAAGCAAGCCGGCATACTCAGAGAGCTGTTCGCCTTTGGTCCGATGCGGGGGCTGTTCACCTTTCTTATTGAATGAAGTAGGCGGTAACGGTAATAAGCGACCGATCATTAGTAACAGACGAAGACAGGGAATAGCTTCCTTAATGAAGGGGGGATGGCTGTAACTTGGTCATCTAATATGGCTGGCTTATTCTCCATTAATGACAAAGACTATATGTTCGCTACTTAATCCCAGCTTTGCTGTTCGCCTAGCTAGGCGGGCCTAGAGGCCTTTCACTGGCTGATAGATAGCTCTGGCAGCGCTTTCTTACCACCTTAGCTCAAGGTAGCGCTACTTTTTATCCAAAGGCGAACATCTCTTACCTGACAACCTTTCTTTCTTACTAAGCGCCGCTTTCTTACCAACGTTGCTGCCGGCCGCCACCTCACCCCTTTCTTTCTATTGTAAAAACAAACTTGCTTGCTAGCACGCTATCAAAACAAGGACGGCGTCGCCTTTGGCCGCCGTCCGCAAGCAACCGCGGGCGAACAGCAAAGCTCTCTACTTAGTTTCCCCGCCGCCGCCCGGTCGCCTTTGGAAGAGGGCCGGCCCGCCGATGCTAATAGGAGACCTAATAGGAGACGAAAGGCTTTCGGCGCCGGTGAGCGATAGCTCAGGGTGCTTTTTTGCTCATGCATGAGTAATGGGCGGTGGCTTTGCTGCTTGCAGTGGCAGTTAAGTTGGTCGCTATCCGCTTATATATATATTTATAGTTAAAGAGGGCGGGCTTTTATAGTGGAAAGGTACCTCAACCTCATCGTTGAATTCCCTTAGCGAAAAATGGCCTAGAGGCGAAAGCATCCCGCCCTCGATTGCGGAATGCTAAAGAGTTTGATTCCCTCTCTAATTAATAAAGAGCCACCCGTAGCAGCTCTTATTAGAGCCAGCTCTTAAGAGGCTGCACCGGGAAGGGGTGATTCGTACAGAGCCATACAGCTCTTATTCCCTCTCTTACTTCCTTCCCTAAGAGTCACCGAGCCACCTCTTCTGCTTAATAGAATATATCAATATATATTTATCAACGACGATCTTCGATCTTTCTTCTATATATGAGCCTTGCCTGTCCCGAGCTTGCTGTCACGGATAGATAGAGAGAGATTGCTCCCGCCCGCTCGAAGAGGTATCGATCGCTCCTCTCTTGTTTCGAGCTCTTCTTTCTCTCGACCTTTGCTCCGTCCCGGCGCCGGCTATCTAGGGGAGTCCCCGTTGGGCCGAAGAGGAGTAGTCACTAAGGTTTCAGCTCTCCCTCGTGGTTAGGTAAACACGCCTCCGTTGGTTTATAGAACTTGTCTGAATCAATCAAAGACAGACGCCTTGATTGATCAATTGCTACAGGCATGAGCGACAGCGCAGGAGGAAGGGTCAAGTCAACTTCCTTCCCACCGGTGAGCAGAAGGGGTCGGAGCAAATCTGATTGCCCCGCGGGGTTGGTTCAGCGGATTCGGCAGTGGAGAGTTTGCTCCGGAGGAGGTTTACGCTTTCCCTTGCTTTACGCCCAACCCTATGAAAGGGCGGGCGAAGGTCCCTTCCGTAACTCTGAGGCCTTTACATGCGAGGTGAGGGACAAAGAACCTAAGCGGGCCCTTCTGGTGGTAGAGCTATCTGCCCCTTTAGTAGTTAGGGCTCAATCGATTGATTAATGTTCTATTGTTACCGAAACCGATAGAGAAGCTCCGCCCAGACGATGAGGAAGAGTTACGGAAGGGGAAGTCGAAGACGCCGGTTACTGGAAGGGCTCTACGAGAATGAAGAGGTTGGGCCGAAGTCCAATCCTGGAATCTCTGACTTCGATCGCGATCAGACAGAATGGGGCCGCAATGGTTGGTGTTGGTATGGCTTTCCCTCCCTCTCTCTTTCTTGGACGCAGCACCAAGCCGTCCTTATCCAGTCCCTCCCGATTTCCTCACCTTAGCGGTCCCCTTAACCCTCTATTCCTTTTCTCTGCCCAGCTCCAACTATTGGTTGGGAGGGATACATGTTCCCGTCCCCACGGAGTGATTGATGGAATCGAACAGATTCGGTTCTATATTACCTAGTTGCGCATCTCTCGTCCTTATCCCTCGTCCGGAGCCACTACCCCCAATTAATAGTTTCTCCCCGTCCGGCTAGAGCAATGAGGGGAGTTAGAGTGGGGTCTTCCCTTGCGCCCAACGCGTATCACTACTATGAGGCGGCAGCTAGCGATGACCGAGAAGAACATGTTTTATCCTACCCATCACAACCATATTCATTAGTCGATCCCATCCCGAATCCAGCTGACCCGACTCCCCTCTTTTCATTCCCATCCAACCCTCCCATTCTTTTGAGATCGGACAGATTCCTAGCCTCGAATGACTGGCTTGCTTATAAATAGAAGTATTTGTACCACTTCCATTCAAATTCTGATTTCTACCTCTACATTTCGGGAGCCTTAAGAACACCCGCCCTCCTCTTCTTCCTTTCCGGCTCTTTATACCAATGTGATTTAAGCTGTCCAGGTGCATCTTTATATTAAGTCTTCCCGGATTAATGTTTAGATCCAGAGGTAGCACCGGTCCATCAATAGCAGCATCCCTTCCTCTCGCACCTGGTCTAGTATCTCTTAGGTCGATATCCAGTAGCTCCAGTAGCAGAGGGAGAAGTTGACCCGGAGCAATTGAATCTTTTGGTTAAGCAGTAGATCCAGCTTATGACTCTATTATATATACGATGCTCAGATAATCCAGGTTCAGATCCAGAGAGAGACCGGTTCCGGTATCAGTAGCTCAAACGAGCATTCAAGGGGAAGGGGCGCGAGAAGCAACGGGTTCCACTGCAGCTACTAGTGCTGCTACCTATGTGGGGTTGGGGATAGGAAATCCGCCTAACCTCCGTATAGTTGATCTTCTCATTCGGAGGTGGCTCTGGGGACACCAAGCACCGTGGTTTGGTCAGCTCATGCCCCATTCCGGTGGTTCTTCATTCCAAACCATTGCACCGAACGGGAAGGGAATGAATGCGGGAAGAGAGGGCAAGGTCTCGATTGAGGGATTTCTAGAAATATGCATCGGCTCCTCCAGCTCCTCCCAACCCAGAAAGAACTGGACTCGGATGGTACCACTTAGCCCTAAGCACCGATTTACCGATGGCGGAGAATCGTGGAAGAACCGTTCAACCTCCTTCAAATATTGGATTCCTGGTTCGCTATTGGCTCTCCCTCTCCGGCTACGCTGTTCCGCCCGAGCCCACTCCACTCTTGGAGCAAGAGATACTTCGGCTTCCGGGAATCACCCCTTCACTGACTACTACGCTTCGCCTGCTTGCCATTTCCCTCAACGATCGCCACTCATTGCAGTGTCCTCTTACACAAAGCACCTTTGTGCAAACATCTTGATCCTGGGCCGTCTCTCATGAAACCAACTTCAGGTATCCTCGAAGCCTTAGCCTTGTTGCGAGAGAGATGGAGATAGGAACCTCAACCCACTCCCTCCTTCTCGGATAGAGATGCTGGCCGACTCGCTTGGCTCGCCTACCTCCATCACAAAAGATTGTGCACCCCGTGTCCTTCCATGACTTTATGATAGTTGACAATTCCTTTTCCTTCTCGAGGTCTTCCTTTTCCTCTACTCTAATGGTAGTGCGCATCTCATTATATGAAGGGCCTTTGAAGCCCGCACCACAAACTGCTACAGCATAAACATGGGCTGGTAGTATGGATTGTTCCGAACAGCAAACAAGCTTATTTATGTCTGAATATAGGAAGAACCTCCCAATAGCTCTCCTAGCCTCTGCATGCAACCTCTGCGAAAATACTGAATTAACCGAGGGTTGTACTACATCTTCAAAGGAGGGAAAAAAGAGACTCCACTTTTTCTCGTAGCGCCTGATGCAGAGGGACCGCTCTGCAAAGATTCCCCAATACCACTGTCATCAAAATCCTCCGTACGACAGCCCTGCCCTCTCTAGGCTAGGCTCCTCTGTTGCATCAACTGGATCCACTCCCACCGATCAAAAATTCAATTTTTTGGTACTACTTCTTCGGCCAATCTCAGACAAAGCTCTCTTCCTCATTTGTTTCTCTTCTCTTGCCTTCTTCATTAGTGAAAGGGATCTTCGAGAAAGCTCTTTGGCAAATTCTGTAGAATTCGGGCATATGGCGATGTTATTTCCAGCCAAACAGGCCAAGTGGAATTTAAATCTCATTTTTTATTTATCCCGCCTGAGTACTTGTTGCCGCAGAGCTTGCATTGGACATTTGATCTATCTAATTTGGTGGCAAACTGCCAACAAGGGTCTGTTCTGTTGGTTTTCTACTAAGTGGATTTGGCTGTATTATTATATGCTGTCTTGAATTGGTTGGGAGACACAAAGGGGCTGTTCCAAAAGAGATGTTACAAACATGGTATCAGAGCCTTGATTCTGCCAGCCGTGGGTGTGGGAAGAGGTGTCCTTTGGGTACATGCCAACTGTTTGACAAAAGGACTTAATGACTAATGACTAAAGTATGAAAATTGGTCAAACCAGCCAAGAGTTTTTGAAAAAGTGTCATAGAGTTTCAGCTAGATTGGGACTAAAAGAGCTGCCAGCTAAGCCTTCGATCTTCATTTGAGTCTTATAAACAAAATACTTGAAAGAAGGTGCAAACCGACTCCGTGCTTCAATTTCTGCTACTAGTGGATTAGAGGGGCAGCAGATGGTTGTGACCAAGTCCGGACTGGACAGTTAAAGTAAGATGGTCAAGGGTAAACCAGTGGTGCATGATGAGTCAGATGTCAGAGTCACAGATGAGTTTGATGAGGAAATACATCAGCATGATCAGCAGGTGCAGTCTTCTCCACAGGGAGCAGTATAAAAGGTGTATTCGAGGGGGACACCTTTTACAGATGGGCCCACTGCTTTCATACCTGGAGAAACATCAGGACAGGGTTCCGGCTTGATATGATCATGCAGCAGTTGTCAGGGCTGACGCAGACTTTGCAGACCATGAAACAAACCTTACAGGGAGCGAGCGGAGCTTGAACAGAAAGCGAGCGAGCCTGCGAGTGAGTGTTAGGGTAGTCGAGCCTGGCGAATGCTTAAAGGATGAGACCTTAGAATGAGAATTCGACCACATCCGAGCGAGTGAGTCGGAGAACGAGACTCTATCCTTATCTTCTCATGATCTATAGATCTAAAGATCTCAAAATGGAAGAACGAGCTAGGGGGCCTGGAACTTCAATATGATAGAATCATGAGATGGACTGTGATAAAAGGCATGGGCATCAGAATTCCGACTCGAGAAGGAGGAGAACTGAAGTTGGAAGCTCGTCGAGAATAAGACAAAGGCTGAGCCAGTATGAGTCAGGGGGGGCTATCTTCAGAAAGAGAAGGAAGGCGAGTGGGGAGATAACACACTGGGCGAATGCAGAGATAGGTATAATTCGTTGATCCGAGGGTTATGGAACTCTTACAGCTGCGCGGCAAACTCAAAATCCGAGAAATGAGAAAAGGCGAACTTCGCTACGGCTGCTATGGTAACCTGGCGAGCTAACCCATGGTTGCTCACGATCGATCCCCGCAAGAGTAGGCCAAAAAGCCGTATCGCGCGAGGCGCTCACGTTTTTTGGCTGGGTCCAAACTGGAATGCATTGAAAGGCCAAAACCTGAATCTATGACGGATGCAAAAATGGACCGTATAAAGATAGGAGAATCCCTTTCGTTGGAAGGGAATGGAATCTCCGAAAGGAAGGAAAGAGTTCTTTATCCGAAGAACCGATGCTGTGTGGAAAGATGCAATGAGGAAACCGGAGGGCCAAGGCCCCGCCCTCCGAGTTCAATAGAACAAAGGTAACCGATAGGAACCATGCTCCCCAGGAAACAGGCCTGGCATTGCTGGTGGAGGCAAGGGAGCGGACATAACCCGCCCGCCCTATTTGTTTTGTTACTTCAGGGGCTTGGTGCGCCGATTGAGCCGGTTCTCCTTTTTTCGCTTTGCTTCGCTTTCGGAGTAGGGGCCGGGACCGGGGCTTAGCCCCCTACTATGGTATGGTATAAGGTCTTGTTGGTCATCGGGCAAGACCTACATGTCCCGCCTTATGATGATTGACCAGCAGGAAGAACTGGTTGGTCCGGAGTCAGTTAAAGGATCATCATTCTCTCAATATTCTTTCTTTCCTTTCCAACGAGTAGCTAGTAGCTCCGTCGTTGATCTCTCCTCTTCCCGGCCGGCTGTGACTCGTATGTCCAGACAACGACTATCGATTCCTAACGAACCCATAGATTCTTCTACCATTCGACCAGATCTTCGTTATTGTATTTTAATTATCCGGCCTCGAGCCAACTCTCCGATGCTTTCCTATCGAAAAGAAAGAATCAATTGCTCGTTCCCTACGGGGCGTAGCGTAGATAGGGGGCTGGGTCAACTCCCTAATCAATTACCGCCGGCCCCGGTTCTACGGATTAATCAGTAGACTCCTTTGGGGTAGATCGGCTCCCGAAGCTGGTCGAGGTCTTTCATATTACCAATCAGCCCGCCAAGGAGCATCCGAGCTACCATTTCAGGACGCTCCCATATCCACGCAAGATAGATTCTTCTTGCTCTTAAGATTAAGCCGGCCGAGCAACGCAAACCGGGCCAGGCCCCAGATCGCTAGAGAGTCACCTTTCCCCTTTCCCTCGTTTTGCGGATTGCATTTCCGCTTTTCCGGTACGATTTTTGAGGTTTAGCCTTTAGGTGTGCTAACAACTAGTGAGATCTAAATCTTGGCCAAAATAAATGGATGTATGTCTTCGTGTTCCACCCAGCCATGATGCATGACAGGAGAGAGCGAGCACAAGAAAGAAAGGGAAAACCCAGCCGGATAAGCGGAAGAATGAGTTTCAAAAACTATTAATAAGCGTCCGTTTTCTTAATACCCCCTGTTTCCCGTGGCGGCCCGTTAGTCGGCTGATTCCCGACCTCGCGTTGGCAGTGAGTGTTCGTGGGTCCCGAAATGACTGATCTTCGATATCCCTGATTAGAGACTTGGCGAGCGTGGCTCGGTCTCATGCACATCACGTCTCTCAACCTCTCTCTCGAATAGGCGGCTCGAGATCCCCTTCGTCAGCGCTAAGGTAAGGCTAAGGCGTAGTCCCATCTGCCTAGTCACGAATTTATGTGATGATCTGCAGCGCCTGCGCTGTACTGGCCGGACCATGTTGTAAAACAGCGGCTGCCCGCTCGCCTCCCCTTCCCCTGCCCGGACACAGAAGACCAAATGAATGAGATTACTGCCATTTCTTCTCCTTTTGTTTCACTTCTTCCATCCTTCCAATTCGCTCTATGCCTTCTGTCAAATATTCGATCATCATCTCACTCCAAAGGTAGATCACTCATAAATAGAATAGAAATTGGATGAATAGGAATCAGACATAGATTTCGTGCCTGGTGAATTTGATTGGTCCGGGCTGAAATTACTTACATTGAACCTCCAAACTGAACTTCACGCTGGAAATTCTTGATAGTTCAATCGATCTTAGGTGAAGCAGGGACTCGATCGGGGGAGATGGAAATCCCGTATGACATGTCCGACAAGTCGCACTATACACCCCTCCTCTCCGGGACCAGGCCCACGATCAGGCAGGAAATTGGCTGCTTTTTCGGAGCCGCTATATCTTTTTCTAACGGCCACTTCTTTAGCACGGCACTTGTCCGCTAACAAGCACCTTGATCCGGCTTGCACCAACCCGCCCCGCCGGTGCTAGCGCACCCTTCTCTTCCATCATCTCCCGCAAGCAGCTGTGTCTCGCTTACAAAAGTGAACCTTCCCTTCCCGTCGTCCGGTGCCCTCGTGGTAGTACCAGAGGGAGGGCGGTGCTCATAATGGGATATCATCATCATCATAGAATCACAATTTTGATTGGGTATCTAGAATATCTATGTCCCAGGACCAAAAATATGAATAATCTGAGGAGGAGTATAGCCTGTAGTGAATTACATAGTAGTCCTCCTACTAAGTGCGATTACTTATCATAATAAAAAACTGTTTCACTTTATACCTATAACTCATTAGAATGATAACTCATTATGGGTGACTTTTATTACAAATATCAACAATATCTCTATTCTCCGATGAAAAATGAAGACTAAGACTGGAGCTTCGTAGAAAAAGCCCTTTATCGGATTTGAACCGATGACTTACGCCTTACCATGGCGTTACTCTACCACTGAGTTAAAAGGGCCCATTTTCTTAAAAAAATGAATTAACCACTAGCTACTATAGAGTCTACTACATGTATCTATGTATGTACTATAATGTACATGTATACATAGGGGCTCATTCAGGAACAAGAAATTTTATTTACCTAGGAAGTTTTAGTTATTTATATTTGAGAAATATCAATGCAATGAATTGTTTCAGGGCCGCTCCTAATTGCTTTGCTTTTATTGACTCATCCGGACGAGATTCACTTGGTTGATTGATACATGTACCAATTCGATATAGATCCAAGATATTTCATCGAATCATGTGATGAAGGGATTCGACTCGTACCCTAAACTGAATTATTAGAGAAAAAAACAGAATTTGACGATCTGATTCTGGAGGAGAATACATGTCCACGGAATTCTCTCAAGATATTATTTCCAGAGGCACTGTTCATCAGTGATCTTGTGCGTATACTCCTAGAATAGCAGAGAGGAAAAATAGATACTTATTGGAAACGGTTAGAGCTATGATGTTTGGGATGAATGTACCTCGTTTGGGCAGAAGCAGTGTTGACCGCAACATACTTGATCGATCGCATACCGTCAAAGTTCTTTCTGGAAGCATCCCTGATGACTATCATTTAAAAGTATTTTGCTGCTGTTCATATTAAAATTTAAAGAAAGGAAGCTAACGAAAGAAAGCGAGCTCAACGAAACAAGCGAAGCGAGCAGCAGGAGAAGTAGTAGAAGGTAACGAACTAGACACTCAGAGATAGATCAGAAGCGAAACTCGGCAAGGAGAAGGCTGAACCCAGGTGCTACACTACAGTAGGCGTCACCCGGGGCCGCACGACTCGGGCAGACTCTCTACCCGTGCGCGTGACAGTTGGTATCAGAGCGGAGTTTTGGGTAAATCCCCTTTCGATTTCTGCTAATTCTCTTCTTGTTGCACCATGTCCAAGCTTGACGATAGCAGTGGAGCGCTGTCTGCGGCGGCTGTTGCTAAGGAAACACTCAAGGATCGAGTGACCCAACTTGATGGCAAGGTCGACCATTTGGGCGGACAAGTGGAGACTATGGCAGAAAGGCTGGATAATCTGGAATCGTTGGTCACCAGACTCAGTGATCGCGGTGATCTTCCCAGTGAAGGAGAGCCGTCTTCATGGGGCCTCAACGATCTCGGTTGCGATGTCCAAAGCGTGACGGACCGGGTCAAATTGAGGAGCTTGCTGTGGAGATAGGTCTCCGGTTCGTGAACCGAATGTCTCACCTGGCGACTCCAGACGCATTCGAGTCCCGGAACCACAGCCATTCAACGGGATCCGAAATGCCAAGGAAGTGACTTTCTCGTCCTCTTGGACATTCCACAGTACTTGTTGGCTGTTCGTGCCCCTGAGGACGACCAAGTGACAATGGCAACAATGTATCTCTCAGGGGATGCGAAGCTGTGGTGGCGGACGCGATATGAGGACGTGCTGGAGGGCCGTTGCGAGATCAACGCCTGGGAGGAACTCAAGAGGGAGCTCAAGGAAAGGAGCAGTTCCTGCCTGGGAACGTTGCATGGGAGAGTCCCTGATGTGGACCGGCACTGTTCGATAAAATCAAAGCAGACCCTGGGGGACTGACCCGAGCTATAGACAAAGAAAGACTTTGATAGATAGAATAACGCACCCACTCAGACTTGCATCAAAAAGAGGGCTACTTCACTATGAAAGGTAATATATGAATTGAAACTAATGCGACGGGTGTCAATTACCAAAAACGACTCGACCACTAACTCAGTCCCGCGGGTAACACAAGGCCGAAGATGGATGCGAAGAATAGAATAGAATAATGAAACCACTCTCGAACCATCACACGGATTCCGACCCAACAGCCCATGATATGGGAAGAACGGAATGGAAACGATTCTATGCGCAGACGTGAAACCTCTATCGATAGAAGCATTCTAATCCGCCTATTTAGAGAGGAACGATTCCCTCGTCTGAGAACCGCCATTCACGCACGAAACGGAGAGAACCTAAACAAAAATGCAGAAGTGAGCGTACCTTTATAGATAGGGGGGGGCTCTCCTCTCTCCCCCTTTTTTAGCCAACACCATCTTACACTGTTGGGCAAAGCCAAAAATCTGATGAATAGAAGGAGATCAGAAAGATACGCGGACGACTTGACTATAGTATAGGTCGGATGTTTCCGTGAGCAGTAAGCAGCAGATCTCCCCTTTTTTTGGGAAAGCTGGTGGCCCTTTGGGCGTGTGAATTCTTTCAAGGGGCGGCCTGATTCGTTCGGTAGATCCGGTCGAGGTGGTTTTCGTTTACCAGCGCGTAGGTGGTGTTCCTATGACCGAGTCTTTCTGGCCCCTGTGAACATCTTTTCTTAATGTATTAAAGAGGGCCTCTCTAACCGGTGAAAAGTGGTGGATGTCCACTAACGGCCATTCCTGGCTCGGCTCCGATAACGCAATTCCGGGAGGAGTCGGTATAAGGGCACTGGATCCCTTCGGACCTGGAGAACGTGTGACGCTGGGTCGGGGTTTGGTGAACCAACTGGTCGCTCCTCTAGTTGAAGTATCGGGCCCCTTTTTCGTTGCCTAGGTTACACCTTCGGAATACCCACGAAGGGGATTTCGCTCTACTCCCCCCAATCTTCACTTTACGCCACGCCGACTCTCCGTCGTGGAATTAGACCGACGGGGAATCTCCATAGGAACTAGTCCCTCAGATTTCGCACGTAGGAGATCGAGACACAGCCCCAGGGCTATGGGGAAAGATGTGGATCGATCGCCCTAGATAGACAACTACATAGAGGGTTTCTACAAGTATCTATCTATAGATATAGATATAGATAATATCGGTAGTTGTCCGGTCGTACCCGAACAATAATATTCCAGAGGGAAATGCACCTAAGATCAAATATTTCGAGCCGGCTTCCGTGGAAAATTCAGACTTTCTTTTTGATGCTGCGATCACATAAAAACATAAACTTTGAGGCTCAATAGCTAAATACATGGCAATTGAATCATGAGCCGAGATCATAAAGAGCATACTGCGAGTAGGAAGTGGAATTAATACAATGGATTCAGAAGCATCAAACCTCTCTTGTTCGGAAGAATCGAAACACATCGAAATGGTACCAGCCGTACTTAATAATGGGAGGATTTGGCAGAAATATGTAAAATTGTCCCTCCTAAAAAGATTATTCCGGAATAAATGGGCAATAGTTAGGAGAGGTGCGCCAGCGGCGAGCAGAAGCAAGGTTATTAGATACCGAAGGGAAACCCCGGCCAGAACCACACGTGCAAGTTTCCCAGCATGTGGCTCGTCCGTGATAACTTCTTCGGATTTGCGTGAACTAGCGGACCGATCACTAAGTGGGGATGCTCCCTCCAGCATGAGCGAACCTTTTCGGAACTGGTTAGGAATGGGCGCCACTATCCCAGCCCGGATCCAGCCAGGTTCTATTGATCATGTCCCCTTCCCAACAGTTGTACCTTGTCTTGGGGCGCCTTTGGCTTTACGAGAGAAAGCCCGCCGGAGAAAAAAGTGTTTCTCTTCCCGTCCCGGGTCATAGTGAGGCTCCGGTGCGTCCACAGAAGAGGAAATCGCAATGCATCTTGCTCAGCAGGCGTAGCTTGGAGTGGGAGTGTAGCGGGGGTAAGGTAAGGAAAGTGGCCGCCAGAGAGGCAGCCAAACCAAGCCAGGGCCTATTGAGCGCAGCGCAGCTAAGCTAATATGCGCCGGAGAAAGCCAGGTGCCGGAGGTAAGCTCTATTCGGCCCGGAGCATTGATTCCCCATAACGAATAGGCTAGCTCTATCTCTCAATTGCCTATTCTGTGCTCGAGAAGGTCCCCCAGTTCCTCGGCTGCACCTCGAGGTGCATTTAGTTGTCTTACATGAGACTCGGGATATTCCCCACTCACTCCATGGGGCATGGCACCTTTCGCTCATCCATTCCGCCCGCCCGTCCAGACGCGGCGCCCTTTCTCATTATCATCTACCGCCCTTTCTTTCCTCCCGGCTATTCACGCATGAAGATCGTCGTATGTATGCTCGACTTCGGTTGCCGGTGCAATAGGTAGGAGTACATTATGGCAGGATCAGTCACCCGGGCAAACCAACCCTCCTCCAAGAAGAATTGTGCTATGCCCCCCCGATCCCTATAGAGCGAAAGAGCAGCCTGGTGATCCCTAGGTTGCAGCACGTCCGGTCGTTAACTCCTCGCTAGCTGCCGCCGTTTCTAGGACCGACCGACGCCTCACCTGCACAGGTACCTACGTAGTGTAGTGTCGGTCGCACATTCATAATAGCGTTCGGACTCATGTGCCTTCCAGAACCAGGGGAGTTCCCTTGCTCCTGCTGCGTACGATTAGCCAGCCTTGCGGCGGCAAAAGGATTAGACGTCCCCCCATGCTACGGTTCCCTGCGGTCCGAACCCGGTGCCGCATTAGGTTAGGGAGCTGGGCGATAATAGCTCCTCCGCATCCCAAAGCGCGCTGCCCTCCTAGGCGCGCAACACTAAGTAATCCAAGCCAACCCACATTACTGACTAACGGTGGATAATCATCTTTCTTAGAGGTACTAAATACAACTCCATGAATGAGCAAAATGAAGGTTGCGTTAATGATAAAGATCTCTGGGGAAACCGCTAAAAAAAGATTGAACATGTGGGAGGGATCCGAACAAATTCTGCTTTCATTTCCCCCGTCTGGAGCACTGAGTTACTGACGGTCTTCAGCAGGCAGGCTGCACTCTAGGCTAGGAAGGAAGAGCACTTCCAGCAGCCAGACCAACAATGAATGCGTAATGCGTATAGTATGAGAGAAGGTAGCTCAAAAAAGGTGGTGTTTCCGTATAAGGAAAGGAACGAAGAACTTATAGGCTACGCTAGGGGTAGCGCAAGCGACGAAATTGTTCATCAGCGAAGTAGCTCACAAATTCGCGATAACAAACAGAACGGGACCCGTTCTGTTCGACATCACGAATCAAATGGGTCACGGTTCCCTCGAGAAGATTTCGTTGAAAGCTATGTTGCATAGCACTCACTGGTTCTACTTTCTCCTCGATGAACTCGAAAGCCGCCGAACGAATGTCCCCGTAAGGCGACTGATTCAAAATCTCGGCGATTCCTGGTTCGGCCATCATCCGGTGAAAAAGAAGATCCTGCAACTGGATCTTCTTTTCCATTATGTAGACTTCCCAAAATTCAAGATTGAGGGTCTCGCGGTAGTGGTCAACACTCACCGCACTTTCAAAATTCTCGCGCACCAGGCGCGCGTAGTCCCCAGCGTTGAGTTGGGGCGGTAGACCATGAGCTAGTTGGGCTTCAAGGTTACGTATACGGGAAAAGAGAGCTTCTTCCATATGTGCATTTTGTGCACGAAAGGGTTCCAAGGGTGGCATGGGTTCCGGTTCGAGTAAAACTCCGATGTCAAAGGAAGTCCAGCCTGAGCTGGATCCGGAGTTGTACTCGATGGAATCGAAGGAGAGCAAGAAAGATGGAAAAACCTCCATCAATGCATTGCCATATAGAAAGAGATTATAAATGCTTACAAAATAAGCAAACCCCATAGTGAATCGCACCAGGGGTTTGAGGAGCCAATATAAAAACACAATATGGAATTTCCTCCATCTCATTTGGAAAAGCCCGGTTCTCTTTGTCTTCGAGCTTTCATTCCTCAATCCACTTATTCGTTCCTTCCTCCCCACCAATAGATAGAGAAAAAAGGGAAGAGAAAAAGTAAAGAGGAGAAGGCATGACCAGAAGAATTGTGTGAAATAAGTGAATTTATCCAGTTGAGGCATTCTGGATTGACAAAAAATGAATCCCTCCAGAAAGAAAGACACTCCTTCCTGTAAAAGAAAGAAAGAAAGAAAGAAAGAAAGACACTCCTTCCTGTACGAGTAGTGAAGAACTAAACGAGAGCTGGTTGGTTGGTTGTTGATCAACGGAAAGCATGGGATAAAGATGTACAAACAGAAACGCAACTAGAACATCATAACAACGAATTAATCAGAATCAATATCAACTACAACGACCGAGACCGAGACCGACGAAGATACTGTACTGAAGTCGCAAGCCTTTGGCACTGAAGTAGGGCGAGCAGCCGGTTACACTACGACAGTACCAAGGAGCCGGGTAGTGGATTTGCTTTTTATAAAGAGTGTTTCCGTGTCCCGAATCAATAGCGATAGAAGCGAACGGAACTCCGAGTCGAGAAGTGGGCCTATAAATCCCCTCTATCGGATGTAAGGCTGAGATGATCTCAACCTTTTCCTTTCCGACCTTTACCGTGGGAATCATGCAGGGGGCCTCTTCACTCATTAGGCACACTACCCTCATGAAGGGCATGGGGACAGCTCAAACAGTATGCAGGAATTCCATGCCTCATATGACTTGGAAATCATCGATAGGAAGAGCCATAAGGTTAGTCGTACCTGCCCACGGTCCTATCCGTATGGACACGCCCTTCGCCAAGCCTGCAATGGGACGCGCCTCCGAGTTGACTGCCTTCATTTTGCTGGAGTCTTTCTCAAGCTTGAGCCCCAACCGACGTGCCTCTTGATCCGCAACGAAGTTGTGTGTTGCCCCCGTGTCCACCATAGCCCTAGTGGACTTGCCATTGATGCACACATCAATATACATGAGTTCCCGAGCTTGGGGCTTTGCTACCTCCGTCTGCCCCTAAATTGCATTTAGCAGCCAACAAGCCCCCATCCTGGGCTCTTCTCCTGATGATTGGGCCTGCAACGTGTTCAACGATTGCTTTTGTGGGCAGGCTCGATGCGCGCCGTTGCATATGAATATGAAAGACCCCGTGTTCCATCCAGAATTTTGAGGGCCAGTCTTAGCATCATGGCCTTTCTTGGACGTCTCTTTCTCATGGGTCTTCCTGTCCCCCATAGAGCCCTTCCCCTTTCAAGGCTTCGTCGCCGGCTTAGTCTTCGTCGAAGACTCCGTCTTGTGGCCATACTCCACAAGTCTCTCTGCAGCTGCTTGGGCCGAGGCCAAATCCTGCACTCCTCGTCTCTGCAACTCAGCTTCTGCCCATGGCTGGAGGCCATCCAGGAAATCAAAGAGCTTGTCCTTCTCCGACATGTCTCGGATGTCAAGCATCAGCGCCGAGAATTGCTTGACATAAAAATGCACCGATCCGGTCTGTTTGAGTCGTTTAAGACTCTTCCTCGCAAGGTACTCAACGTTCTCGGGCAGGAACTGAGCCTTAAGCTCTCTCTTGAGATCTTCCCAAGTGTCGATCGTGCAACGCCCACTCTGGACGTCCTCATACCTCGTGCGCCACCATAGTTTTGCATCTCAGGTGAGATACAGTGTAAAATGGATTTTGATTTTGGCTTGGAACAGTCTACACCTACTTTCCGCACATAAAAGAAACGAGTCCTCTTTCTATACGCAATTTCGTAATAGTCTAGCCAGCTCGTCTCTGCTTCACTCGGAGATAGAGCTATTATTAGGCATAGACAAAGACGGCATATTCGGTGCAAAAGTCACATTGATTTCGTGCACTAAAGAGGCGGCTACTATAAGAAAAGGCCTACGAAACTGAGAACAGGCCTGCCCTTAGCAAGGTTTTGATTCTGGGATCGGATTGGCGCAAAGCCTATTTATTATGTTATGTGCCCAAACTCACTTCTATATTATTGCAGCCGGGACTAGGAGAGCTGACTTCGAGCCATGATAGCGGGATAGCCTTCTACCTAGATTAGATAGAAGGAGGGGTCAGACCTTATTCAGAGCTGTAAGGCATGCAAGGAGATGGGACATACAATAAAAAATGGGCGCCACGAAAGAAATTTACTTTAGTAGCACCCTGGTTTTTTCCTGCCCTACGCGCACTCCCCCAGGGGAAAACCAGAAAGAAGCCTTTTTCAAGAGATCCAGCAGAAAGGGGCACCAGCGAGAGATCTCCATAATTCGTTTTTCCTAGGGATTTCCGTTGAGGTCCGTACGAGAACTTCGTAGACTAAATAGATCAACCCGCGGTTGTAGGCACCTTTTCTCACCTTTCAGTAAAAGAAAGGAAAGAGCGGAAGCTAGGTCTAGTCTATACTAAACAACACGAACACGCCTTTTTCTTTATTAAGAGCAAACCGGTTAGCTACAAGGGCTTCCTCGGCGCGGAAAGCATCGAGGATGTAGGACTTGCTACGAGTAGTTGCAGTGGGCATGAAGCAGAACATCGGAATGGACTACTTAGTCTGGCTTACGCAAGGGATGAAGTCCAGGGCTAGAGAATCCACTTTTGACTTATAGGATCGCCTAGGCCATGCCCTTATTATCCCGTTCTTTAGGAATCGAGCAAAGCTTTTTATTACAGCTAGGAGCTTTAGCTTATAGTGACACCCAAAAACGGGATCCAAGGGAGGACTCGTGGGACAAAGCAAAAGGAAAGCCAAGCTAAAGCCCTACAGAGTAGAACTTCTTGCACGTGGAATTCACAAAAGAATCTTCGGAATAAGCCTATGATTCCTCTTCTATGGGATCGCTACGAGCTAGATTATCAGATGCTTTTTCAGACTGATTTTCTAAGTAATCGCAATCGCCCAACCGTCTTCTCTCTAAGGCTTTCCTATCCTGTCTGTGAGGAAGTCATTGGTTGATCTCCTGGTTCTACCTCTTGATTGCCTACCAAATGGAGACCTAGGAACAAAAGACCAGGCCTTTCGTGCCTATCCAGGTTCCCTCGAAGCCCGGTAACTCCGCCATTCATAGTTAGCCCGGTCGGTAAGCCCGACAGCTTTCTAGTATGAGTCTCTGCTCTTTCCCTATCAGATGGTGCAGCCAGCGGCTAGTTCTATGATCTGATCTGCTGGTTCTTCTCGATATGGCTAGAAGCTCTTTCCTATCTATTATGTGGGGCTGCCATCCTTGATTCAACCGATCTTATTGAACAACCTATTATCGAACAACCGATTCTACGAATAAAATAAGTTGCAAAGATCGGATCGGCTGCACCCAGGCAACCAACAACCTATTCCCTTCCCATCCATATCTATAAGGCAAGGCTAGCGGAAGAAGATAAAAATCAAACTTCGTTTCATAACGCAATGGGGCACGTATTGTTAACAAGGTCATGCCTTTTTTTTTTAAACAACGCCGGCGCCACGGGCAATGACCGCAATATTCCACGATATGTTGCATGTCGACATGGAGGACTATGTTGATGACATTTTGGTCAAATCCAAGACGAGAAATGATCATCTCCGTGTGTTGAAAAGGGTATTCGATCGACTGAAGCAACATCAACTCCGTCTTAATCCGCAGAAGTGTGCCTTTGGGGTTTCATCCGGCAAACTTTTGGGATGAATTCTTAGCAGACGGGGAATCGAAGTCGACCCTCGAAGATGAAATTAAGGGCTATCACGACCACCGCGCACTCTGAAAGAATTGAGAAGCCTCCAGGGCCGCATCCAAGCTATAAGAAGATTCATATCGCAGTTGGCCACGAGGTGCGAGCCGTTTAATCGACTTCTTCGCAAGGATGCCGACGTTTGAGTGGAACCAGGAATGTCAAGAATCATTCGATAAGATTAAGAAATCTTTATTGAATCGGTTCCGCCAGTCCCTGGCCGACCGTTGTTGCTCTATCTCTCCACAACCGAAACCGCAATGGGGTGCGTCCTGGGTCAGCATGACGACTCAGGAAAGAAAGAGCAAGTCATCTACTACCTGAGCAACACTCTAGTCGGATATGAGACGAACGCCTCTGGAAAACACTTTTATGCTGTCGTTTGGGCAACCCAGAAGCTCAGACATTACATGCTGGCCCACTCGGGGTTAAGCTGCTGGCCCGAATGGATCCTCTGAAGTATTTGTTCGAGAAGCCAGCTGTTTCTAGGATTCTAGATGGCAGTGAATACTGTCCGAGTTTGAACTTATGTCACTCAGAAATCCATCAAGGGACAGGCCATCGCCGATCACTTGGCCACGCACCCCGTCCCGGCCTACGAACCGTTGAAGACAGACTTCCCCGATGAAGACCTCTTGTTTGTCACTGCGGAAGAGCCCAATAACTGGCAGATGAACTTCGACGGAGCCTTTAATGACTCCGGAAATGGTATAGGGAGAATTCTGATGTCCCCAGAGGAAAGACTATTGATCAGCAGACTTCATTTTGAATGTACGAATAACATTGCGGAGTACGAAGCCTGTATAGCCGGGCTCAAACTTGCCATTGACATGTCCATTAAGCGAAGCGCCTCGATGTGAGGGGAGATTCCAAGCTAGTCATAAGTCAGACTAATGGAAACTGGAAAACAAGAGACGAGAAATTGATTCCATATCAAGAAATGCTCGAGGTTTTTATTTCTCAATTTGATGAGATATCGTTCTCCCATGTCCCAAGAGACAAGAATCGCTTCGTAGACGCTCTGGCTACTCTCGCGTCCATGACCGAAATGCCAGAGAGAGCCACCATGAAACCATTTTTGATTTTTCAGTTTTATATGAAAAGCGCATCAAGGCTTCGCGAAAAGGGAAAAGTCTGAAGGGGTTGAAATGCCCAGCATCGGAAGGATCAACATCGCAGAATGAACCCGAAGAAGTCCAGTGGGTTGAAGAAGAGAAAGTTCGCGATGGACGCCCATGGTTCGAGGACATTGAAAATGAATTTCCAGCGAGACCAATCGTTTCCAGAGTTTGCGACGGCTAGGGACCGTCAGATTGTGCGAAAACTGGCCACCCGCTATGTGCTTGCTGTGCGGGGAACAGCTCTATAAAAGATCATTCAACCACGTTTTGTTGCGCTGCCTAACAGAGGAGGAAGTCCAGCAAGTGATGCATGAGGTGCACGCCGGAGTTTGTGGCGGGCATGTCAATAGCATGATGTTGGCCAAAAAAAGAATGTATTTTTCCACCATGGAGGCCGACTGCTACTCTCAAGTCCTGTCCGCCGTTGCCACAGGTGTCAAATTCACGGGGACTTGATCCACGCGCCAGCATCGGCCCTCCATGCCACAGCCGCCCCTTGGCCTTTAGCAATGTGGGGTTTAGATGTCATCGGCAAGATCTCCCCCACGGCCTCGAATGGGCATTGTTTGATTCTGGTAGCGACGGAGTATTTCACGAAATGGGTCGAACCCTTTCGAAGGTAGAAGGGGTCGCACGAAAAAGAAAAAAGTCACATTATCTGCCGGCTTCCACAAGAAAGATTATCCGATAACGGTCCTAATTTCAAGAGCAAGAAAGTGGCGTACCTATGCCAAGAGAAATCATCGATTTTCCGCACCTTATTATCCCCCGGCCAAGCAGAAGCCACGAATAAGACATTAATCAAGTCGGAAGACGATTGATTCTGGGCGTGACTGGCATGAGAAGCTCCCGTTCGCGCTCTGGGCCTATCGAGCGTCTATTCCTACCAATGCAACGCCGTTTTCATTAGTTTATGGAATGGAGGCTGTCCTCCCCATTGAAATCGAGATCCCATCTCATTTGATCTCCCTTGAGAGGCAGCTTCCCGAGGAGGAACGGCATAGAGAGCGTCTAGCCCAGCTCGAATGGCTAGATGAGAAGCGGCTCCGAGCGGCCCACCATGCCCAGATATATCAGCGCAGGATTTACCAGAAGAAGGTCTTGGAGCGCCGCTTTGAAGTAGGAGATCTGGTTCTGAAGAAGATTTTTCCCTCTGCTGCACCCGGAAAGTGTGGGCCAAACTGGGAAGGACCATATGTCGTCACCACGGTTCACCCTTGGAATGCATATAGAATAGCTAACTCAGAAGGAGAAGAATGAGCAGATCCTCTCAATGCCATGCATCTAAAAAGGTATTATGCCTCAAGATGGAAGCTCTTATGCCAAAGGCACGGGTCAGAAAGCTAGCTATCGACGGGATTAGTTGGTTAGGGACCTCTGGATAGACCTCCCTTTGTCGATAATCCTCGCCAGCCACTGCCTATATCTTACCTTGCTACGTCCGAGTCATTTTGTCACCCTGTTTGTCAGACTCGACGTCCCATACTTCCCACTGCCCAAATCCCTCTCCTGTTTCGAGGAGAAAGCCTAGGGATAAAAACAAGAAAAATCTCCTTTTGTTTGATTTGACAGATCAAGATCAAGCCAACTATTTATTTAAATATTGAATTTCGAAAGAAAGAAATTCAGAAATGAAAAGGGCTTTGTACTGTATCTGAAATGAATCCTGTCTATTCCTATCCTTCAACTCCTCTAGACTAGACTTTTTCGTTTTTCAGCCAACTAACGGAACTTCTATTAGAGATTTTTTTTTTTTTTTTCATGAATTGCTATTTGAATCCGATAAGGTGTGACCGGTCGGATGGAGTTCCGTTTTACTAAGACCAATTTACAGATTGTTTGATTAGCAGGGTCCACTCCCTGTATTAGGTATCCTGGCCCTTTTGTCAACTTTTCCACACTTTGTACTGACTTGTTCGCAACTCCTGTAACAGGAGTCTGCCTGTTGGTGTTGGAGTCACCTTGTAATTGCTTCCTGTTTTTGTTTCATCCCCATAGCCCTTTATATTACATATAATTTGTTTTTCATCATCACTCGTGTGTCATCTCTCCTCCCCACCTTACGCTTATTTTTCTTCGGGAGATTATCCGTTGTTATGGGAATCATCCACTTAGACCGATCCTCCTCTTCCTCATCCCCTTCTGTTTGTGTGTCTTGTTCCCTCTTCCTCTGAAGACTCATTTGAAACCTGTGAATAAAAGCGTTTTCCGTTATCTATCTGCCTGTCTTCTTGTATTGATTGTACCTCTTGGGCGATTTGCCTGATCATCAAATTCCATCCCCCCAAGCTCCGTGTGATGTCCAGTTTTCGAAGTCCCTGGCCGGTTTTGTTTTTTGAATGCTTTTATCTTTCTGGTACGTTTTTGTTCTTGTCACATAGCTTCATTCTTGTCTTGTTGCCAACATTTGGCCTCTTGCTCAACAGGTATAGTATTCTCTTTAGAATCACTTTTTTTTTCCTCCATGGGAACTGACTCTTCTTTCTCATGCTCCAGCTCTGTTTTTCCTTGATTCCCCTCGGGCAACCTCGACTCGACTAAAGTGGCCATATTGATGACACCTATTGCATTTGAACGGTAGTTGCTCATAGTCAAAGGCCTGTTTGTGTTCCTGTATCTCTCCATTTGAACCCACAGGTACTTTGAGTATAATCTCCTCTGGCAGTGCATCCTGAATGTCCAACTCGACACATTGCACAAGCCATGTTTTCCCGCTTCTTCTGCGATCTTCAAGAAACTTCCTCCCGGAAGTACTCTGGCTGCCAAAGATGGGCAGGAATTTCAGTTTGACCCAAACCGGAAAGTAAGTAGGTAATTCCTGTCGGGGATCCAAGTGTATATCCCATAGCTGTATGGTGAACCCTGAGTTTACCATAAACCAGGCCGGGTGCTCCAATACTCTATAGCGATCTTGTTCTGAGTCAACATTCGCCATGAAGTATCCCCGGATAGACGCATATTTCCTGTGAGAATTGGCCGGTCTACCCATTCCCTTAATAGATTCATTCCAAAACACTTCCCTACTATGGCTCTCTGTCTTAATTCTACAACAGCTCGGTTCGCTGGGAGCGACGGAAGTTCCACCGCCGGTGTGGTTGCCTTCTTAATCAATCGGAGGGGGTGCGATTCCGCCTCTCCCTAGGCAAGCGAGACGATATAATTCAGGAAGCGTCTGACTCGCATTTTTTGATTGATCTCAAACGATTTACAGCGACATCCGCAAAGGAACGGTTGGGGGCCGCAGCCCCCCCGTTAATGGCATCTCTTGAATCTATCAAACCGAAAAGTGCGTTAATATTTGTCCCAAACTTGATTTCTCCCGGTTTCGATTGTTGAGCCAGTGCTCTTCCGTCGTTCGCCCATTGAACTATGGAATTAGGGTTAGACCTGATATATCTAAAGAATCCACCTTAGTCTTAAAGGCTTGCTCGGTGTACTATAGATTTTGATCCATTGAACCAGAGGAGGTACCGTCAGGAAGGTGGTTACCTCCTCAGAGGTAAACTTTATTTTATATGGCTATATTAGACTATAAGATAGCCTGGCATACATCCCCTTTATGGAACCTACTTTAGATCTACCTTCTTCTTTCTATGAACTGTCTATAGAGTGATTTCCGCTACCTAACCTTAGATTGGGCTACCTTAGAAAAAGAAAGAATAGGCTAACATCTCAACCATTGCTATCCCAAACTCTATAGAATGACGGTAGCCTAGAAGGTTCCCTCAACAGCTTGTCGCTGCGAAGCTAAGTAGTAATGAACTGCTCCCCATTTCCTTTGACTTCCGACCGAAACGGAAGTTCTAAGCTACCGTCATTCTATAGACCTAACTAGGCTACTCTACGACCCTATAGACCTGAAGCTACCTCCAAGGGTAATGGGGCCACTAAGGGTTCCCCCCAAAAAAAGAAGGGAGCAGCTCCGAAGAAAGGAAGTGGGCACTAAAGGTTCCGACTGTTTCTAGAGCTTATCAGCTCTTCGGTCGGTATCCGCCCTTGAGCTGCTTCGCAGCGTAAGCTGGATAAGGAATGAGCTCCCCTAATTCCGACAGCCCGAATCCGACCGAGGCATTTGTAGTAGCGCTTAGCAGCTCTTCTAAGGTAATCCACACCTTAGCCTAAAAGAGTTTGATAAGGAATTTGCTCTTCCGAAGGTTCCTTAGAACTCAATAGATTGTCGCTGCCGAAGTTCGGCAGCTCAGTGGCTAATTCAACTGCTAAGCGAAAGAGTTGACTACTGAGTTCTTGAAGCAGCGTCTACTACTGGGGCTGTCGGAATTTAAGACCCCCTTTTACGGCTACCGACGATCTACCTTAGATACCAAGGGCGAACATCCACCTATTGGGAACTAAACTACACCATTTCTGTATTGAACCTTCATCTTTGATTTTTTTCTAAAGTTTCTTTTTCTACCTTACTTAAAAGAAAGGGAAATCCATCGAAGGGCTTTCGCTAAGGCCGTGGCTTCCGCTAAGGAAGCTGACCGTAAGTGGTTCCCTTTAAGGTTGTAACCCGGACCGAAGGTGCTGACTACCAGTTACCGGAAGCCGGCCGCAAGGGGGTTCCTTTCCTGGCCGACCGAAGGTGCTGGCTACCTGTAAGGAAGCCGGTTGAAGATGGCGCGCACGGCACGGCGGATGGGACTCAATCCACTTATCTCCCTTTTTAATTAGGCCCTTAGTATATCATGTAGCCTAATGATAGTAGCATCTCCAAGACCGACGTTTCCTAGAAGCATGGATTGAGCCCGAAAGCCGCGGCGCGAAGCCTTCGCGATCTTCGATACAGGTCTAACGCCTACACATCCCCATCTCCATCGAATCTTCTGGAACTGGAAAATGTGAAAGCGAAAGCGAAGAGGGGACTCGGGAGCATTCTTTCATTATCGCTACTGAGCGCCCCTATCTAGTAAGCCTGTACGCCTATCGAGACTCTCCCTATCGAGGCTTAAGGGACGGGCTATCTGTTGTATCTAAAGAATTGCATTATTCGGGGCAAGCAGTTGTGATTGAGCCAATCCTTAAATCGTGGGAGGAAAAGGCAGAAAAGTGAGCCCACTCCAGGTAAATCAGACGGACAAATTCTGAAATAGTATAAGAGTGGTCGTAGGTGAGCCCACCCCAGGCAAATCCCCTTCTCGTTATCTTGTTCCTGGTCAAGCTCCCGTACCCGCTCCTTACTCCCATCCTCCCCATCGAATTAAAGTAACGTAAGGAGGGGCCACTATCAATTGAATAAGCGTATCCAAGAGAATGAGGTGTAGCGCCCCGGAATACCTTAGAGAAACAGCAATAAAACAAGGTGGGAATAAGATAACACAAATGGGTAGGATTGTTCCATATGGGTAAGACAACAAAAAAAGGGCAATTCAATGGCTTTATGGGATAATCGGTATACTTGGTGCGTAGGCAGGCCCAGCGGTATCCAATCAATGTAGTCGGCGGAACAAAGGAAAGAGGAATGGGAGAAGTTTTAGAGGAAGATCTAAGTACCGAGAGGGAAATGGAGCTCGAATCCATTGCATTCTCCACGCACCCACCATTCGTTAGCAGCGACCTTACCACGCATCATTACCACCAGCCATTTCACTCGAATCTTTAGTAAGCAGTACCCTTCACAACTAGAGGATAAATCAGATTCTTTGATTTCTCTGGCCATCAACAACCTTAAGAACCATAGGTGCACCAACCGAGGCAGAGATTTGAGATACAACGATTGGAGTGCAGTGACCGTACCCGAGATAGATCTGAACCGACGGTTGCGGAGAATAGGTGCAACGGGGAATCATGGGAATAACGAGAGGGTACGTAGGGAACATGGCTGACCAAGCTCCTTTTTCTAACGATTGAAAAAAGAAATCGGCCGGTTAAGTGGAAGTGCCTACAGTCGAAGAGATGGACTGTGGCCGCTGTTCAATCCGGTCATGGCAGGAGTTTCAGGCCGAGCTGAAGGCACAGTTCATGCCTGGCAACGTGTCCTGGATGGCACGGCAGGCACTGTTCAATCTGAAGCCGGTGCGGTGCGAGATGAATGTACATCAAGTCGTTATTGATGCTGGATATAAAAGAAAAGACATGTCCGAGGAGGACAAGCTATTCTTCATGAAGGGGCTCCACTTTTCGTTTTAGGGGGCTCAAGCCGAATTGCGGAGGCAGAATGTCGTGGACCTGGACGCGGCACTTGCAGCAGCTGATCGGTTGATAGACTTAAAGTATGTCGGGAGCAGCAGCCGGGACTAAAGCTAAAGCAGCAGGAGCGATAAGTTTACCAAAGGCAGAGACACAAGGAAACCACAGTCGAGGAGGTAAGAACCTGTGAGCCAAGGCCACTCAGCCAAAACGGAAGGACCGCAAGGAGGTGAAGTGTTTGATTTGTTCCAATAATCACTATGCCAGAGACTGACGAGAGAAGCTCTGAGTGCCATCCGATCTGAAGAAGACGAGTGCGACGAGGAGCCTCGTATGGGCGCACTGCAGATGCTGGGCTAATCATAAGTGCAAAGAGTAAAGGCAACCCATCGGGCAGTAAGAAGCTCATGCATGTCGATGTGACGATCAACGGGCGAAAGACCACAGCACTGGTCGGTGCAACCCAAAATTTCCTATCTGTCAAAGTAGCCGACGAGTTGAAACTCAGGCTCGAGCAGAACTCTAGCAGGATCAAAGCCGTTAACTCACGAGCGAGGCCAGTAGCTGGACTTACCAAGGGGGTGCCGATCAGAATGGCAGGCTGGTCTGGCAAGGCCAACTTCATGGCGGTTTTGTTAGATGATTTCAATGCGAAAGGCTGGAGTGGACTGAACAGGTCTCCGCCCTCTGGCCCCCCCTATCTCAATTCTTTATGTATCCTGGACGAAAGCCGTGCATGGTGCCAGTTGTGAGAGGCGAAACCGAGAAGGCTGAGATGATCTCAGCTATGCAGCTGAAGAAAGGCTTGTGGCTGCCAGCCCCAGCCTAAGAAAGCGGGAGAGCCTGAACTAACTGAAAGGGCCGGCCCTTTCAGTTAGTTGCAGGAAGACTCAGAGCAGAAGGTTGAAGAGGTACTTAATGAAAGGGGGGTTTCCCGAGTCTTGGAGGAGTACATGATGCCGGAAAAACTGTCCGCACCGAGGAGGGCAGTGGCAAATCGAACTCGAACCTGGTGCTAAGCCGCCTGCTTTTGCACCCTAAAGAATGGCACCCGAGCTGAGTCCGCCTAAGAATGAGTAGTCGCGCCTTACTAGATAGGCCCGCTGGAGGCAGGGGGAGGTAGGAACTGCTGGAGTTGCATCACCGAAGGAGGGCTGGGAGATTGTCGGTATCAAAGCCTCGTTCGCTCGGACTGGGCAGTGACATTCAAACTACCTCTCTTTCTTTCCTTCCGGGAATCGAGGGAAGGGAGAGCTAAACTCGCTTTCTAGCGCATGGAAACAGCCTATGTGTCAAGATTGGGGGTACCACCTCAGGTGACAAACTCGTTGACTTCCGTGGAGGGACCTTACTACATAAGGACTAGAGACGCCTCAGACTCAGGGGATTCCATGAACTCCCTTCACTCGATGTTATCCTGGGTCTAAAACCGAAGCCTCCGGCTCCTTCCAGTCTCGTCTCAAGCTGTGGTATAGTCTCCTTCCCTCCTTCGTGCCCGACCCGGTCAAGGCGTCAGTGTCTAATCCCTCCGTCTCGTTTCGTAGGAATAGAGTAGTCCAAGTCATTGCTCCCTAGAGGAAACCGGTCTCGGAGCTTCATGAGATAGATTCTAGGGCTCATTCGTAAGAAAGTTTCCTTCTTCGCTATCGAGCCCCTGCAATTACAGGAAATACCTCATCGATACCTAAAGGAGCAATCCCTACAGGAATGAATCCGTATCGGCGCCTAATCAGAAGAAAGGTCCCTGCAGGTGAGGGAGGAGCTTGCTTGTCCGATATAGAGAGAGGGGAGATTCCGTGCCGCCAAGAGGCGTGTAGGTCTGATATGGTGGGGATTGGAGGTATCCCCCTGAGGGGAGGGTCTCAGTAGTTTCGAGGGATTCAGGGGATCCATAGGAGCTAACGACTCCGACCATCTCTCTTTCATACGCAGGCGTATTGGTTGAATCGCATGAGAAGAGCAGGATGTATCCGAAGAGAAGTCTATGGATCAGGGGCAATAGTGCCCGATTAACCTCGTTTCCGTTCCCATAGTTGCCTACGCCCTTGCCAAGGTTTAGGATTGGCATTCCTTATCTAGTTCTACTACCAGACTACTGAGATGAGTCAGCGGTTGTGAGTTTGGTTTCCCTTTCGGTAGCACTTCCGTGGATTGCTCAAGTCCCTAATTATTGGAAGCATCTCTAAGGTTTTCGGTAACAGTAGGTTTTCCGGTACGTGGGAGAATGTATCAAGTGGGTGGGAATCCTTTGCCTGGTACTTTACTTTACCTATCTCTGGCTTGTCATTTTCATTTAATTTGCGGGTGCCGATTGATAAGTCATGAACAGCGAGCCCTTCATGCCGAGTCACGTCCGGAGCACATGAAGGTAGCGCCTTTGCAGGAGGATGTGGAACACCTCTTCTCCTGCGGTGATTCGTGTGTGGGGTGTCGTCTCGTGTTGTGTTTGTGTTTCTGGTCTTGACGTCACGTGACGTTCACGTCACGCCCACGTCACGTCCCCTTCCGAAGGAGTGATTCCTCGTGGGCTCGGCGCAAGCAACAGAGGCAGTTCTATTTTACCCTGACCGGCTCTTTCCGATCCCGGAACTAAGTCCGACTCCCCATTTCGATGAGAAATAAACAAAAAAGTAGGAGGGAGTCAGAGACTACCAACCCTAGCCGGAGCTTTCTAACTAGACTAGTGATTGTCTTGTTGGGTTACGTACTCGTGAACGAGCCGTCCTGTAAAGCCTCCGGTGATTCTCACCAAGAAGAGGTAATGGAACAAGTCTTCGCATCACCGGGAGTAGGGTTTAGAGGTTACTTCTACTGAACACGCGACCCGCTATGATGAATCCCCAAGGATTTTGGATGCAAAGATGCGAAATCGAAAACTGGGCTTCCGAGAAGCTTGTGTCGATAAGTAAACACCTCCGTGCTTGCTGTAGTGCGATAAAAACACAACACACGCACCACTTATTCTGCGGCTTGAGTCGCCCTCTTTCTGTTACAGCTACTATAGATGAAGGAATTGGATCTAAAAAGTCCTCAAGTTTGCTAGTCCAGTCACACTCATTCAACCAGGAATCTTCTATTCATAGCGAAGCTTGAGCGGAGGAATGCGTATACCGTTACTCTACTCAACTATGCTACTGCATTGCCTCCACCTGCTCAACTTGTACTACAAGTCTAGTTGGGCCATGTATCCCGAGGTTTTGCAAAACCTCCTTTCCCAACGAGAACGAGTTCAGTGAGCGGCCACTTCCCTTCACTGGAACTCCCATGCCTTTCTTGGTTGGACCAACCCAACATGCATTTTAGAGTGCCGGGGCGATAGGCGCGCCGCAGTCACGCATTCGAGTAAGAGCCTTTCTTCGCTATGTAAATAGAGGGCCGGAATAAGTGCCAGACCCTCAACAAAAGAATGGATTAAGGTGATAGAGTGTTATCAGGAGACGCTAGGCTTCGGAATTGAGAAATTTTTTGTTTTTTTTTTTCGTAAGCGGATTTCGCTCATCAAGTTCTTGTTTGATCTGCCGCTGTTAGAACACCACAATATTCGTCCTTTTGGGGTTAATGCTCTCAATGGTGAATCGATCATTCGCTATCCTTTTTGTTATGATAGGACGGAATGGAAGAAAAGTAATGAAACCTGCGATTGCTACTGAATAACCTCCTTTTACTTTTTCAAAAATAAACCCTTTTACCTTTGTATTCGTTCGCCAAATCTTGTTCAGTTCCATCCAAGCTCGGTTTTGTCTGAATCTTCGTGGAAGAAGAAGAAGCGGTTCACCAGCCACTACATCTGTGGATCCCACCAAATCATTAAACCTTGCGGCTGCTCGCTCTTTGATCAGTGATTCACCGGCCACTAGATCGATGAAGAATCTCTCCAAAATCTGCTCTTTGATCAGTGATTCACCAGTCACTACATCCAGGGATCCCACCTTATTCTCAAACCTGGTGGCTCGGTTGATTGGCACTCCTGTAGGCTCATCTTGCATACAAATTCTGGGGGTCCCAGGTCCTGCATCCACCAAGAACATTTCTTCCCTTAAGCGTAAAACTGCAGATTGTGAGGCGTTTCCACTACATAAGAAAAAACTTGAATTAGATCTTGGAAATGATCGACTCAAATAGATGCTCATCATAAGCTGTCTTTTTTTGATTCCTCCTCTTCCTGTGCTATTGATCAGAAGCATCCAGCAGCGCCACGCCGGTTTAGAATGATATGATAAGGGCTAAGGCTCCCCTTATCCCCCCTCCCTTTTCTTTCCCCCCTGGCCGTGCCACACTTCAGAAAGGCCCTACGGCGGCCCTGCACTGACTTGTGTGAGCCCTACGCCCCCCCCCCCCCACTCCCATATCCCGAAACGACCAACCTGACGCCTTCATCGAAAAATGAAGTTATCTTGAGGAGTCTTAAAAGGAAGATTCTTTTTATCAGATTCTAAGAATCTTCCTTTTTACTTCTTCGTATATCAAACTATTGTGTTGCAATACACGAAGATCCTGTAAGATATCCCTGGCTTCCTGGATCTCCTCCCCTTGGGGAGTGGGGGCACCTGGGGAATGCCGCCATTCCATTACATTTCCAATCACTTTATAAGTGATTTGGTTGAGATTGTAAGGAGACGGATGAAGCCCTTCTTCTCCCAAGAGGTCTCCAAGACATTCAACAATGTCCCTCTTGACAAAAAAGAATTCCCAGAACCCCCCTTGTACAGTTGAGGTGGGGTGCCTCTCAACTGTTCTATGACCCAGGACACATAGCTCGGGTCCTCGTTATGAAGGTTGAGGCAGGCCACTAAGGTACGCTCCCTCGCTTCCCGATCCGGAGCCAGAACGTGCTCGGGAGCGTTCGGAGCTGCCTCGGCCGGATTCTCTTGAATCGGCTCCTCTTCGGAGGAAGAAGCTTCATCACCCTCATCCTCCGAAGATGGGTTTTGGCTCGAAGAGGAATCCATACCTAATTCAGAATCAGAAGAGGAATGGTCCTCCCCCATCGGATGTTCACCTGGGGGCACGGGCCAGATACGCGTGGGGCGGATAGAAGAAATAAACCACTTTGGAAAAAGCCAAAGAGAACATCTTTCTTTCAAACAGAGGTAGAGAGCACCAACAAGCAAGCTAAAAAAATCCGGAATGATGATAAGATTAAGAAAATGAATAAAGAATTCCATCTTTTCTAACGGATAGAGTCACAGGAGAAATCCGCTTTACTAAGAAAGCGACTAAGGATCATCGTGAAAATCAAGAAAATGATAGGAACCGTCAAATGCCAACTAACCACCGGGAGACGAAAACCAACAGAAGAATGAGTAAATAGAACCTCATAAACCCAGAATTTGCAGCAGTACTTGTGTTGCTGCCTCTTGAGCTCCTATGAGGATGAGGAATAGCCATTTCAGAACTAGAACCACTATAATTGGGTTTGTTGCATTCAAAGACTGTGCTGCTCCCGAAAGAAAAAATAGGGAGACTTGCCCGAGCGTGCGTGGCGCTCCTTGCTGGCGGAGCCGGCATACCGAAAAAAAAGCCCTTTTTCCGCGTTTTTGAAGATTTTTCTAACCAAAAGGCTACCCTTTCTCTCTAATTAGAGCAAGCCCGACCGATGAGGAGGCGGAGCCGAGTGGAAACGTTCTACTATATCTTCAAATAAGATGATACGATGTCGGTCGGTCGCCCTGTAGCCAGTGCCTAGCTCAGCTCTTACGAGTTACGAGAACACCGCCACTGAATTTCTTTCTTTCAAAAGATGAGAACACGTCCGCCAAAAGCAAGAGTGAAACTACGAGCAAAAAGCAGGCGTGCTCTTATTATACGATACCACCTCCCACTTTTGGCGCACTTGTTTGATGAGCTAAGCGCTTTAGTCAGATCAGCCTGACGACGACTTAATAAAGTCGAAATCAATCCCTCTTTTTCAAACTGACTAATGAACGACCCACCAAGCAACGGCACGTTGCGCGGTAGTAGCCAGTTCAAGGAAGTGGAGCGAAGTGATTCTCCCAAGAGAAGCCTTTAAGAGATAGGGGTGGAACGGTCGTCATTAGTAGTTACTTTACTAGAAATAGTCGACGGCCCACTTTGTCAATTTTAAAAATCTCTCAATCAATTAGCATTTTCTTTCTTTGAACTAATTGCATATATAACTAATATGTGGTATTGGACCCGCTCCTATAGTAAGGTACTGGCATTGAGGAACTGGGGGCCCAATGAGCCCGCAAGCACGGTCCAGTAGGGCCAGCGCGGCCGGTCACCCACCAGCTAAGATCCATTCCAAGCTTGAGGAAGAATCAGATATCACTAAAGCTTACTCGAGAGTGAGGAGGAATTTCATGCTTCTTTTCAAGTGCAGTAGTCTCGAGGAACCGCGGCCCAGGGCTAGGGTGGGGTAGGCCTACGAGGCCGGTAACCCGTCGGCAAAGATCCTTTCTTGCACTTGACGAGCAAGCAAACAGTTTCACTTCGCTTGAATAAGGGTAGGAATATATCCCCATCTCATAGCTCATCTCATCAAGTATACCCTCATCTTATAGGTCATAGGAATAGATTCCTTTTTAATCTGCGTGTGCCGGATCTCAGAAATAACTGACGCTATTTCCCGGTCATCCTTACCCTTTCACAGCCGTAGAAAAAGGGGTTGATTTCGCCATTAAAGTGTGGAAATCCAGTTTTAGATTGTGGGCGGTTTGTGGTAAATATAGAGTTTACACATTAAGAACAGAACTAGGTCGTCTGAGCTCGTTCCTCAAGCCATCCTTCCCCACCCACCGCCCTCGCCCCATCAACAGCAATCGTCCAGGTATTAAGTGGACGACTGTTGGGTTACAGAATCAATGCTTCAGTGATCCATGGAATCAAGATCATCACTGTGGCGCAAAGTCATTGAGAGGGCCCGACGGGGAGGTTTTGAAATTGTACATTTCTATTTGAATGTGCAAAAGGAAACCGTTGAAATAGAGAGCCCCGCGGCCATCCATAAATACAGCTACAAGAGAATGCTTCTTAAATAAAAGAAATAGGTTATATGATATTTATATTGAGGTGAACGTTTATAATAGCTAGCTTAGCTTAACATAATCGACTAGAACGAGGTTATAAACTTGTAAGTCGACGCGAACTACATAGATCATCTTAGCAAACTACATATAGATCATCTTAGTTCTTAGAGCTAAAACTACACAAACTACATAGGTCATCTTTGCGTATAGATAATCTTAGTTGTTAGAGTCGGGCCGCTCGCCCGCGGAGGAGGCCTGAACCAAAAGCTCTTGCTGCTCATTTCGCAGCATTTGTAGCCTCCTCTCGAGGCCCTTTATTCCCTGTTCCATCGCGCGCATGCGGTCTCCTACGACGGCAGGGTTCACCGGGCGCAGGTGTCTCCAAAAGGCTCTTAAGAGTATCCGGCGGTCGCGCAGGTCGTTCTCTACGTGCTGTATCTCCTCTCCAACTTGAGCGAGCCTTTCTGCGATATCCATAGTTCATCAACCGTGCTAATCAAAAAATTCTTTGATTTTCTTTTAGAGCACGAAGGCTTATCGAGCCTCTATTTATAGAGTGTAGAGTAATCCCGCCATGCGGCACGAATTTGATGGCAGGCACAATCCTTACTAGTTTGCAGCAGTTGAGTACTATCATGCCTGTGTGAACAAACTAACTACCTTGCGAAGCAACACGCCCCCCCAATCACGCTGCCTGTGTGAACAAACCAACCAGCCAATCATGCTATCCTTACCTTCATTTAACGGATCAACACATATAGATAGCATGATAAAGCCGTTAACGGCGGAGTCCATATCGCATGATTAACGGATCATCACATCAATATCGCGCCGTGGCACAGAGAAAGAAAGCATGAGAGCACTAAAAGATCAATTTGATATCGAAAGCATACACGATAGAGAAAGCATACGGGATCACACACTTTAGCCCGCTTGATTTTGGACTGTTGCCCATGTGTGTTTTTTTATGAAGGCTTGATGATCAGACGGTTAGGATCATTCCAAACGTGCGAATATTGGTTTGCCGCCAATGCAAGGGCTGGCCCAACATTTGGACGGTCCAGATTGATGACCATGTCTAAGGACGGTTGGGATCTTGGGATCATGAGATGGGTCATATTTTGCTTGGGTGATCTCCTTGGTAGGACCCACCCTCCATGTTGTGATGTATGTACGACACAGGTAGGTTGATAGGATTAGGAGGTGGCCGGACGTGCGGGCGTCCTGATTTGTCAACGAACTCTGTGGGTTTAAAATGAAAAAGAAAAGAGAAAAAATGCGTTGGTTGAATAGTCGTTGGAAGTTAAAAAAAGTCCTTTGGCCGTCCATGGGTTCTTACCAACGAGCCGGTTTTGAGTTGAGTCAAAAGAAAGAGATTGGACAACGAGGACTTTGATGATGTCTACGTATTATATGGTGGGATTGGTCTATGATGCCAATTACAGGCCCAACCAACTCATCAGTCCAGACTGTGGGATTGGTGGCCCACCTCTTGGATGGCCCATAGCTCAGGGTCGTGCTGATCCAATGATCCTAACCGTCTGTTGTAGACACCAGTGAGATCCACTGGGTTGTGAGCTCTTTGATCATTTGATGCTTTTTCCTTAGAATAATGAAATAAGGACCTTTGTAACAGTTTTATAATATTTAGTTTGTAGATAATATTTAATCAATCTTTCTTATTTGAAAGCCAATGGGCCAAGCGAAGGTTTTCTGGCTTAACGAGAGCTGAGCCCACGACGATCTGTAATCGACGGGCCCGAGCTCAGGTTGTGACAATGTCGGCGATCAGCTCGACTGCAGTCAATGCCGGCAAATTCATGCGTTTCTTGAGCTGATCGTCAGGCTTTCGGTATCAAAAACTGGGCTCAGGTCTGATCCATTAAATTGACGGGCCTGCAAGACAGGCCTTAACTAACTCACCAGCCTGTTTGTGCTGGACCAAGCCCACCTTAAAGTGGGGCAGGCCAGCCTGTTAACAGAGTTATGTTGCTGATGAGGCAACATAATACTTGATAACAACATAGCTTCATTCTAACAACATCACTAATAATGAATGGGGAAAGGTTTGATGGACGGGCGTGTAGATACCTTCTCGGGACGAACCCCTTTTTCATCCACATGGAGGGATGTCGTGGCCAATCCTGACCATGAATTTGACAGGCGACCCTCTGGATTAGCCATGTGTACTGTACCCCTGTCCACGTCAGTCCTATACTCTATCATGTATTGGACATTTCCCCTATGAACAATGGCCATATATCTTCTTATTATTTATTTCAAATAAAAAGCGGTTTTTGCCATGTGGCGGTGGGCTATTGGGGTGAAACTTGCCACACATGAGGAGATGGTAAGGTGGAAAAAATTTGGAATATAATATACCAGGGCCCTCCGAACTCCTTCCCGGGACGGGCCGTGGGCCTTATGTTTCGCAAAACGAGTCCCTACTTGTACTGTATGTACTGACTGCCTGCCCCAATGCAATTAGATACGAGAGACTAGAATACTATAAAATGCCACGTTACTGAGTTCTGCAGAACGAGCAAGGAAGAAAGTGAGCCCCGCCCGTAGGTTCGTTTGTCGTTGGGGTTATTGTTTTCCTTGTTGATGCCCTTCTATTCTTTAGTAGCCGATGCCTCAAGAGAAGCCTGAAGATAAGTTAAGCCCTCCTGAGGGATATGACACATGAAGGGATTTAAGTCCGCCACTCCTAGCTGCTACTGATCCTTCCTCTCTCCCCCTCTCCCCATAAGGATTGGCAATACCTCCCGGCTTATGATTCCATTATCTGCTATCTGCCCGTGAAGGAATAGTCTAGTTCTAGTCGAAGAGAGAGGTCCCCTTTTTTAGGAGGGGTAGGAGAGAAGAGAAAAGTCTCTCATTCCCTACCAGTCCTGCCTGATCAGCCCGACCGAAGTCAATTAAAGACCTTGATTTTTTAACCTCATACTATACTCCTCCGTCTATCCCACACCCCCAACTCCTATGTTCCATCCTCCACAGGCAGGTATTAGCTACTGCTCGAGCTTCCCTCCCTAAAATCATTCTATCCTACACTCCCAACATCAGATGTAGTTGCTAGCCCCGGTTCTCAGAAGAGGCCAAACCAACCCGAATCATCAACCAACTATGTGAGGGAAGTTTCATTCCATCCCAAGTTTTGGAGGTAATGATTGCGGCAGGAATAGTTAGAAAATCATCTGATCTTCCGGTGGAGGAAAACCACTCCTGGCTGCGGGTTGGGGAAAACTACTTACTCCGGGCAGAAGGAAATCTGTGCTTATGCCGCCGTCCACCCGATTAGGGGTAGTCAGTCATTATCTCTAATCGCGGTTGAGTCGGCCCGGTCGGTAACGGCGTCGGTTGGGGGGAGAAGAGATGA